GTTCATGTAGCTTATGAAAAGCATGACACTGAAGACGTCAAGATGGATGCCACAAACACCCATGAACAAAAGACTTAGTCCTAACCTTACTGTTGGTTTTTGCCAGATACATACATGCGAGTATCCGCAGTCCAGTGTAAAAGCCCTAGGCACCCTTTGCCAAACAAAGTCGATAGGAGCGGGCATCAGGCTCACCCAACTAACCGGTAGCCCAAGACGTCTTGCACTTGCCACACCCCCACGGGTATTCAGCAGTAGTTAACATTAAGCAATGAGTGCAAACTTGACTTAGTCATGGCAATTTAGAGTCGGTAAATCCTGTGCCAGCCACCGCGGTCATACAGGAGACTCAAATCAACATTACCAAAAGAACGGCGTAAAGAGTGGTAACATGCTATCCAAGTAACTAAGACCAAAACGCAACTGAGCTGTCATAAGCCCAAGATGCCTACAAGACCTACTACCAAAGAAGATCTTAGACTAACGATTAATTGAAATCCACGAAAGCCAGGACCCAAACTGGGATTAGATACCCCACTATGCNTNGCCCTAAATCNTGATNCTTACCCNACCAAAGNATCCGCCCGAGAACTACGAGCACAAACGCTTAAAACTCTAAGGACTTGGCGGTGCCCCAAACCCACCTAGAGGAGCCTGTCCTATAATCGACAACCCACGATACACCCGACCACTTCTTGCCAAAAACAGCCTACATACCGCCGTCGTCAGCCCACCTTCACTGAGAGAACAATAGTGAGCCTAATCGCCCTCACCCCGCCAACAAGACAGGTCAAGGTATAGCCTATGAAGTGGAAGAGATGGGCTACATTTTCTACAATAGAAAACTCCTATAACGGAAGGGGGTATGAAACTCACCCCCTAAAGGCGGATTTAGCAGTAAAGCAGGACAATAAAGCCCTCTTTAAACCGGCTCTGAGGCACGTACATACCGCCCGTCACCCTCCTCACAAGCGACCAAAACCCAAAATAACTAATAAGCCATTAAGCCAAAGAGGAGGTAAGTCGTAACAAGGTAAGTGTACCGGAAGGTGCACTTAGACAACCAAGACGTAGCTTTAACAAAAGCATTCAGCTTACACCTGAAAGATGTCTGCTAAAACCAGATCGTCTTGATGCCAAACTCTAGCCCAATATACACTGACCTGGAATAACAAAGCTACTACACAAACTAAACTAAAGCATTTACTAGTCCCAGTATAGGCGATAGAAAAGACACCAATCTGGAGCGATAGAGATCACGTACCGTAAGGGAAGGATGAAATAATAATGAATAAACTAAGCTAAAAACAGCAAAGATCAACCCTTGTACCTTTTGCATAATGGTCTAGCAAGAAAAACCAAGCAAAATGAATTTAAGTTTGCCACCCCGAAACCCAAGCGAGCTACTTACGAGCAGCTATTGTTGAGCGAACCCGTCTCTGTTGCAAAAGAGTGGGATGACTTGTTAGTAGAGGTGAAAAGCCAATCGAGCTGGGTGATAGCTGGTTGCCTGTGAAACGAATCTAAGTTCACTCTTAATTCTCCTCCAAGGAAAACCCACCAAACCCTAATGAAGCGAATTAAGGGCTATTTAAAGGAGGTACAGCTCCTTTAAAAAAGAATACAATCTCTACGAGCGGATAAATAACCAAAACCCAAAGACTATCTGTGGGCCTTCAAGCAGCCATCAACAAAGAGTGCGTTAAAGCTCCATACTCAAAAAATATATAAACCTTATGACTCCCTCATCACTAACAGGCCAACCTATAACCAAATAGGAGAATTAATGCTAGAATGAGTAACCAGGGTCCTCCCTCTACGACGCAAGCTTACATCTGTACATTATTAACAAACCCCCAATATACGACAAATCAAACAAGCAGAGTATTAATCACATTGTTAACCCGACAGAGGAGCGTCCATTAAGAAAGATTAAAACCTGTAAAAGGAACTAGGCAAACCCGTCAAGGCCCGACTGTTTACCAAAAACATAGCCTTCAGCAAACCATCAAGCAAGTATTGAAGGTGATGCCTGCCCGGTGACTTAGTGTTCAACGGCCGCGGTATCCTAACCGTGCAAAGGTAGCGCAATCAATTGTCCCATAAATCGAGACTAGTATGAATGGCTAAACGAGGTCTTAACTGTCTCTTACAGGCAATCGGTGAAATTGATCTTCCTGTGCAAAAGCAGGGATACATCCATAAGACGAGAAGACCCTGTGGAACTTTAAAATCAGCAACCACACTAAAACGCATAAACACCCAATGGGTTCACGCACTAACAAGTTACTGGTTCGCATTTTTCGGTTGGGGCGACCTTGGAGAAAAAAAGATCCTCCAAAAATTAGACCACACCTCTAGACTAAGAGCAACCCCTCAACGTGCTAATAGCACCCAGACCCAATACAATTGATCAATGGACCAAGCTACCCCAGGGATAACAGCGCAATCTCCCCCGAGAGTCCGTATCGACGGGGAGGTTTACGACCTCGATGTTGGATCAGGACATCCTAGTGGTGCAGCCGCTACTAAGGGTTCGTTTGTTCAACGATTAACAGTCCTACGTGATCTGAGTTCAGACCGGAGTAATCCAGGTCGGTTTCTATCTATGATGAACTCTTCCCAGTACGAAAGGATAGGAAAAGTGAGGCCAATACCACAAGCAAGCCTTCGCCTTAAGTAATGAATCCAAATAAATTACGAAAGACTATCTCACCAAAACAATATCCTAGAAAAGGACAAGCTAGCGTGGCAGAGCTCGGCAAATGCAAAAGGCTTAAGTCCTTTCAATCAGAGGTTCAAATCCTCTCCCTAGCTAACAACCCACATCAATGATCAACTACACCCTACTAATCAACCTAATTATAGCCCTTTCCTACGCCATTCCCATCCTAATTGCCGTAGCCTTCCTAACCCTAGTAGAACGTAAAATTCTAAGCTACATACAAGGCCGAAAAGGACCAAACGTAGTAGGGCCATTCGGACTGTTACAGCCCCTGGCAGATGGGGTAAAACTATTCATCAAGGAACCTATCCGTCCCTCAACATCCTCTCCAGTACTATTCATCATTACCCCTATACTAGCCCTCCTACTGGCAATCTCGATCTGAACTCCACTTCCAATTCCTTTCCCCCTAGCAGATCTAAATCTAGGCGTACTATTCCTACTGACCATGTCAAGCCTAGCAGTTTACTCAATCCTATGGTCAGGATGGGCCTCAAACTCTAAATACGCCCTAATTGGGGCATTACGAGCAGTAGCCCAAACCATCTCCTATGAAGTAACCCTAGCAATCATCCTTCTATCGGTCATCCTACTGAGCGGAGGTTACAACTTAAGTACCCTGTCAGTGGCTCAGGAGCCATTATTCCTAATTTTCTCCTGCTGACCACTCGCCATAATATGATACGTCTCAACACTCGCCGAAACAAACCGAGCTCCATTTGACCTTACAGAAGGAGAATCAGAACTAGTTTCAGGGTTCAACGTAGAATACGCAGCAGGCCCATTTGCACTGTTCTTTTTAGCCGAATATGCCAACATCATACTTATAAACATACTAACCGCCATCCTATTCTTTAACCCAAGCGCACTAAATCCCCCACAAGAACTATTCCCAATAGTGCTGGCTGCAGAAACACTGTTGTTATCAGCCGGATTCCTATGAGTACGCGCTTCATACCCACGATTCCGATACGACCAACTAATACACCTCCTATGAAAAAACTTCCTACCACTAACACTCGCCCTGTGCCTATGGCACACAAGCATGCCAATCTGCTATGCAGGTCTACCACCTACTTAGAATATCCCAAGGAAATGTGCCTGAACGTTTAAAGGATCACTGTGATAAAGTGAACATGGAGGTGTACCAGTCCTCTCATTTCCTATTCACCCTAGAAAAGCAGGAATTGAACCTACACAGAAGGGATCAAAACCCTCCATACTTCCCTTATATTATTTTCTAGTAGGGTAAGCTAAACAAGCTATCGGGCCCATACCCCGAAAATGATGGATCAACCCCTTCCCCTACTAATGAACCCCCAAGCAAAACTGGTCTTCACAACTAGCCTGATCCTAGGAACAACCATCACAATCTCTAGCAACCACTGAATTATAGCCTGGGCTGGACTTGAAATTAATACATTAGCTGCTATCCCACTAATCTCAAAATCCCATCACCCACGAGCCATTGAAGCTGCAACTAAATACTTCCTAGTGCAGGCAGCTGCCTCAGCCCTAGTACTATTCTCAAGTATAACTAACGCATGACACACCGGACAATGAGACATCACTCAACTTACCCATCCAACATCATGCCTAATCCTAACCTCAGCTATTTCAATCAAATTAGGCCTGGTACCATTCCATTTCTGATTCCCAGAAGTTTTACAAGGCTCTTCACTAATAACCGGGCTCCTACTATCAACAGCCATAAAATTCCCACCAATTACCCTACTATTTATAACTTCCCAGTCACAAAACCACACCCTCCTAACCACTATAGCCATCATATCTGTAGCCCTGGGGGGATGAATAGGACTGAACCAGACCCAGACCCGGAAAATCCTAGCTTTTTCCTCCATCTCACATCTAGGCTGAATAGCCATTATCCTCACTTACAACCCAAAACTAACCATACTCAACTTCTACCTGTACACCCTAATTACAGCGACCGTATTCCTGACCCTCAACTCAATAAAAGCACTTAAACTATCCACACTAATAACCTCATGAACAAAGACCCCTTCACTTAGCTCAATTCTCCTACTGACCCTGCTATCTTTAGCCGGCCTGCCCCCCCTGACAGGGTTTCTCCCAAAATGACTCATTATCCAAGAACTAACCAAACAGGAGATAGCCTCAGCAGCAGTAATCATATCACTGTTATCCCTACTAGGACTATTTTTCTACCTGCGCTTAGCATACTGCGCCACAATTACACTACCACCCCACACCACAAATCACATAAAATCATGGCACGTTAACAAACCAACAAACACCCTAATCGCTGTACTGACTACCCTGTCCATCATCCTCCTCCCCATTTCACCCATGATTACCGCCATTATCTAAGAAACTTAGGATCACCTAAACCGAAGGCCTTCAAAGCCTTAGACAAGAGTTAAACCCTCTTAGTTTCTGATAAAGCCCGCGGGATATTACCCCACATCCCCTGAATGCAACTCAGATGCTTTAACTAAGCTAGGGCTTCCCGAATCACTAGACAGATGGGCTTCGATCCCATGATACTATAGTTAACAGCTATATGCCCAAACCAACAGGCCTCTGCCTAAGACCCCGGCACACGATTAGCGTGCATCGATGAGCTTGCAACTCATCATGAATTTCACTACAGAGCCGATAAGAAGAGGAATTCAACCTCTGTAAAAAGGACTACAGCCTAACGCTTAAACACTCAGCCATCTTACCTGTGACCTTCATCAACCGATGACTATTCTCAACCAACCACAAAGATATCGGCACCTTATACCTAATCTTCGGCGCATGAGCCGGAATAGTTGGTACCGCCCTAAGCCTCCTCATCCGAGCGGAACTAGGCCAACCCGGAGCTTTACTGGGGGACGACCAAATCTACAACGTAGTAGTTACAGCTCACGCCTTCGTGATAATCTTCTTCATAGTTATACCAATTATGATTGGAGGATTTGGCAACTGATTAGTCCCACTCATAATTGGAGCTCCGGACATAGCATTCCCGCGAATGAACAATATAAGCTTCTGACTCCTCCCTCCATCCTTCCTTCTACTCCTAGCCTCCTCCACAATTGAAGCAGGGGCCGGAACAGGATGAACCGTGTACCCACCACTAGCAGGAAACATAGCCCACGCCGGAGCCTCAGTCGACCTAGCCATCTTCTCCCTACACCTGGCAGGAATCTCATCTATTCTAGGGGCTATCAACTTCATCACAACAGCAATCAACATAAAACCACCCGCACTATCACAGTATCAAACTCCCCTGTTCGTCTGATCAGTACTGATCACAGCAGTATTACTGCTTCTATCACTACCAGTACTAGCCGCTGGCATCACTATGCTACTTACAGACCGTAACCTTAATACTACATTCTTCGACCCAGCAGGTGGAGGAGACCCAGTCCTATACCAACACCTGTTCTGATTCTTCGGACACCCGGAGGTCTACATCCTGATCCTACCGGGATTTGGAATTATTTCCCACGTAGTAGCCTACTACGCAGGTAAAAAAGAGCCATTCGGATATATAGGAATGGTATGAGCAATGCTATCCATCGGTTTCCTAGGGTTCATTGTCTGAGCCCACCACATATTTACAGTAGGAATGGACGTAGACACCCGAGCGTACTTCACATCCGCAACTATAATCATTGCCATCCCAACCGGAATCAAAGTGTTCAGCTGACTAGCCACATTACATGGAGGCACAATCAAATGGGACCCACCAATGCTATGAGCCCTAGGCTTTATCTTCCTGTTCACTATCGGAGGGCTGACAGGTATTGTCCTAGCAAACTCCTCACTAGACATTGCCCTACACGATACCTACTACGTAGTAGCCCACTTCCACTACGTTCTATCCATAGGAGCAGTATTCGCAATCCTAGCAGGCTTCACTCACTGATTCCCCCTATTCACCGGATACACCCTACACTCCACATGAGCTAAAACACACTTCGGAGTAATATTCATCGGAGTCAATCTCACCTTCTTCCCCCAACACTTCCTAGGACTGGCAGGAATGCCACGACGATACTCAGACTATCCAGATGCCTACACACTATGAAACACCATTTCCTCAGTAGGATCACTAATCTCCATAACAGCTGTAATCATGCTAGTATTTATCATCTGGGAAGCTTTCGCATCCAAACGCAAAGCTCCACAGCCAGAACTAACCAGCACAAACGTTGAATGAATCCATGGCTGCCCTCCCCCATACCACACCTTCGAAGAACCAGCCTTTGTCCAAGTCCGAGAAAGGAAGGAGTCGAACCCCCATATGTTGGTTTCAAGCCAACCGCATATACACCACTTATGCTTCTTTCCCATTAGAGGTGTTAGTAAAACAATTACACAGCCTTGTCAAGACTGAATTACAGGTGAAAACCCAGTACACCTCAACACAAACATGGCCAACCACTCACAACTAGGTTTCCAAGACGCTTCATCACCAATCATAGAAGAACTTGTAGAATTCCACGATCACGCCTTAATAGTAGCCCTAGCCATCTGCAGTTTAGTCCTATACCTGCTAGCTATGATACTCACTGAAAAACTTTCATCAAGCACAGTCGACGCACAAGAAATCGAGCTAGTATGAACAATCCTTCCAGCCATCATCCTAATCACACTAGCCCTCCCATCCCTAAAAATCCTGTACATAATAGACGAAATCAACGAGCCAGACATGACTCTAAAAGCCATCGGCCACCAATGATACTGAACCTACGAATACACAGACTTCAAGGAACTATCATTTGACTCATATATGACACCAACTGCAGACCTACCACTAGGCCACTTCCGACTTCTAGAAGTAGACCACCGCGTGGTAGTCCCAATAGAATCATCAATCCGGGTAATCGTCACTGCCGACGACGTCCTACACTCATGAGCTGTCCCAAGCCTAGGAGTAAAAACCGACGCAATTCCAGGACGCCTAAACCAAACATCATTCACCGCTACCCGACCAGGAGTGTTCTACGGACAATGCTCAGAAATCTGCGGAGCCAATCACAGCTTCATACCAATCGTAGTCGAATCCGCCCCACTCGCCAACTTCGAAAGCTGATCCTCCCTACTTTCATCCTAACCATTAAGAAGCTATGCAACAGCACTAGCCTTTTAAGCTAGAAATAGAGGGCTACACCCCTCCTTAATGATATGCCTCAACTAAACCCAAACCCATGATTCTTCATCATGCTAATCTCATGACTAACCTACTCCATAATCATCCAACCTAAACTCCTAACCTTTGTTTCCACAAACCCTCCATCTGATAAAACACCAGCAGCCCCAAACACCACACCCTGAGACTGACCATGAACCTAAGCTTTTTCGACCAATTTGCAAGTCCATCCTTACTAGGAATTCCACTAATCCTAATAGCAATAACATTTCCAGCCCTACTAATCCCCTCACTAGACAACCGGTGAATCACCAACCGACTCTCAACACTACAACTATGACTCACCAACTTAATCACAAAACAACTTATACTGCCACTGGACAAAAAAGGGCACAAATGAGCCATAATCCTCACATCACTAATAATATTCCTGATTACAATCAACCTGCTAGGCCTACTGCCCTACACATTCACTCCAACCACCCAACTATCGATGAACCTAGCACTAGCCTTCCCCCTATGACTCGCCACCCTGCTAACAGGACTACGAAACCAACCTTCAATCTCCCTGGGGCACCTACTCCCAGAAGGCACCCCAACTCCACTAATCCCGGCCCTAATTATGATCGAAACAACCAGCCTACTCATCCGACCCCTAGCCCTAGGAGTACGACTAACAGCCAACCTAACAGCAGGACACCTACTCATCCAACTAATCTCCACAGCCACAGTCGTCCTATTCTCAACAATACCAGCAGTCTCCATACTAACCATACTAATCCTATTCCTACTAACCATCCTGGAAGTAGCGGTAGCCATAATCCAAGCCTATGTCTTCGTACTGCTACTAAGCCTGTACCTCCAAGAAAACATCTAAACCACCAATGGCTCACCAAGCACACTCCTTCCACATAGTTGACCCAAGCCCATGACCAATTCTAGGAGCAGGCTCCGCCCTCCTCATAACATCAGGCCTAACCATATGATTCCACTATAACTCTCCACAACTCCTAATCATAGGACTCCTGTCTACCTCCCTAGTAATACTCCAATGATGACGCGATATCATCCGAGAAAGCACATTCCAGGGCCACCACACCCCAACAGTACAAAAAGGACTACGATATGGTATAGTCTTATTTATTACCTCAGAAGCATTCTTCTTCCTAGGATTCTTCTGAGCATTCTTCCACTCTAGCCTAGCCCCAACCCCAGAACTTGGAGGACAGTGACCACCAGTAGGAATTAAACCACTGGACCCCATAGACGTACCCCTACTGAACACCGCTATCCTGCTAGCCTCAGGGGTAACCGTTACATGAGCCCACCACAGCATCACAGAAGCCAACCGAAAACAAGCAATCCACGCCCTCACCCTAACAGTACTCTTAGGGATCTACTTCACCGCCCTACAAGCCATAGAATACTACGAAGCTCCATTCTCCATCGCCGACGGAGTATACGGATCAACCTTTTTCGTAGCCACCGGATTCCATGGTCTACACGTAATCATTGGCTCTACATTTCTACTAGTATGCCTTCTACGCCTAATCAAATTCCACTTCACACCAACCCACCATTTCGGATTCGAGGCAGCAGCCTGATACTGACACTTCGTAGACGTCGTATGACTGTTCCTCTACATGACCATCTACTGATGAGGATCCTACTCTTCTAGTATATTAATTACAATAGACTTCCAATCTTTTAAATCTGGTTTAAACCCAGAGAAGAGTAATAAACATAATCCTATTCATAATAACAACATCATTGACCCTAAGCATCATCCTAACAGCACTAAACTTTTGACTAGCCCAAATAAACCCAGACTCAGAGAAACTCTCCCCATACGAATGCGGCTTTGACCCCCTAGGATCTGCCCGACTACCATTCTCAATCCGATTCTTCCTAGTAGCAATCCTATTCCTCCTGTTTGACCTAGAAATCGCTCTACTGCTACCCCTACCATGAGCCATACAATTGCAAACCCCCACCCACACATTAGTCTGAACCTCAGCCCTCATCTCCCTACTCACCCTAGGCCTAGCATACGAATGATCTCAAGGAGGATTAGAATGAGCAGAATAACGGGAAGTTAGTCTAATTAAGACAGTTGATTTCGACTCAACAAATTATAGCCAAACCCTATAACTTCCCTAATGTCCTTTCTCCACCTAAGCTTCTACTCAACCTTCACCATAAGCAGCCTGGGCCTAGCCTTCCACCGAACTCACCTAGTCTCAGCCCTACTATGCTTAGAAGGCATGATACTCTCCATGTACGTCGCCATGTCCATGTGACCAATCCAAACGCAAACCTCCTCTCATATAATACTGCCCATCCTGGTCCTAGCATTCTCCGCTTGCGAAGCAGGGACAGGCCTAGCACTGCTAGTAGCCTCTACCCGTACCCACGGATCAGACCACCTACACAACTTTAACTTACTAAAATGCTAAAAATCATCATCCCAACTATCATACTACTACCCCTAACCGTCCTATCCCCACAAAAACACTTATGAGCCAATACAACAGCACACAGCTTCCTAATCGCCACCGTAAGCCTACAATGACTCACCCCTACCTACTACCCAAGTAAAGGCTTAACCTACTGAACCTCAATCGACCAAATCTCATCACCACTACTAGTACTATCTTGCTGATTACTACCACTAATAATTATAGCGAGCCAAAACCACCTGGAAACAGAACCAACCATTCGAAAACGAACCTTTATTACAACAATAATCCTAGTACAACCATTCATCCTACTAGCCTTCTCAGCCTCAGAACTTATACTATTCTACATCGCATTCGAAGCCACCTTAATCCCAACCCTGATCCTAATCACCCGGTGAGGTAACCAACCAGAACGATTAAACGCCGGTATCTACCTCCTATTCTACACACTTGCCAGCTCACTACCCCTACTAATTGCCATCCTACACCTACACAACCAAATAGGCACCCTATACCTCCCTATACTAAAACTCCACCACCCTGCAACGAACACCTCCTGAGCAAGCCTAATATCCACCATGGCCCTACTACTAGCCTTCATAGTCAAAGCACCCCTATACGGCCTACACCTATGATTACCTAAAGCCCACGTAGAAGCCCCAATCGCAGGATCTATACTACTGGCTGCCCTACTACTAAAATTAGGGGGATACGGAATCATACGAATCACTATCCTAGTAAACCCATCACTAAACAACCTACACTACCCCTTCATTACACTAGCCCTATGAGGGGCACTAATAACCAGTGCCACCTGCCTACGGCAAACTGACCTAAAATCACTAATCGCCTACTCATCCGTAAGCCACATAGGACTAGTAGTAGCTGCAACCATAATCCAAACCCAATGAGCATTTTCAGGAGCAATAATCCTAATGATCTCCCACGGACTAACCTCCTCAATGTTATTCTGCCTAGCCAACACAAACTACGAACGAACTCACAGCCGAATTCTCCTCCTTACACGAGGATTACAACCCCTACTACCTCTAATAGCCACCTGATGACTTCTAGCCAACCTAGCAAACATAGCGCTGCCACCAACAACAAACCTCATAGCAGAGTTAACTATCATCATCACCCTATTCAACTGATCCCCATTAACTATCATCCTCACAGGAGCTACAATCTTCCTCACCGCCTCATACACTCTACACATACTAATAACTACACAGCGAGGAGTGCTACCACCCCACGTAACATCAATCCAAAACTCCTCCACGCGGGAACACTTACTAATGTCCCTTCACATAATCCCTATGATCCTACTCATCACAAAACCTGAACTCATCTCAGGGGCCCCCATATGCAGGTATAGTTTTAAGCAAAACATTAGATTGTGATTCTAAAAATAGAAGTTAAACCCTTCTTACCTACCGAGGGGAGGTTAAACCAACAGGAACTGCTAACTCCTGCATCTGAGTCTAAAGCCTCAGCCCCCTTACTTTCAAAGGATAACAGCAATCCAATGGTCTTAGGAACCATCCATCTTGGTGCAAATCCAAGTGAAAGTAATGGACCTAATACTAGTCCTAAACTCACTCATACTACTCACCCTAGCAACCCTACTGACTCCAATCATCCTACCCATACTATCAAACGGGCTAAAAAACACCCCTACCACCATCACAAACACCGTAAAAACTTCATTCTTCGTGAGCCTAATCCCAATAACCATCTACATCCACTCAGGATCAGAAAGCCTTACCCTTCTCTGAGAATGAAAATTCATCATGAACTTTAAAATTCCAGTGAGCCTAAAAATAGACCTATACTCACTCACATTCTTCCCAATCGCCCTATTCGTCTCCTGATCCATTCTACAATTCGCAACCTGATACATAGAATCAGACCCACACATTACGAAATTCTTCACCTACCTACTAATCTTCCTAATTGCAATACTCATCCTAATTATCTCAAACAACCTATTCCTACTGTTCATCGGATGAGAAGGAGTAGGCATCATATCATTCCTCCTAATCAGCTGATGACACGGACGAGCAGAAGCCAACACCGCTGCCTTACAAGCCGTCCTATACAACCGGATCGGTGACATTGGCCTCATCATATGTATGGCATGACTAGCCACAACCATAAACACCTGAGAAATCCAACAAGCCACATCCATCTCTCAAACTCCAACCCTTCCCCTACTAGGCCTAATTTTAGCCGCAACAGGAAAATCCGCCCAATTTGGCCTACACCCATGACTACCCGCCGCCATGGAAGGACCAACCCCCGTATCAGCCCTACTACACTCCAGCACGATAGTAGTAGCCGGAATCTTCCTACTAATCCGAACCCATCCACTGTTTAGCAACAACCCTACTGCCCTCACCACATGTCTATGCTTAGGAGCAATATCCACATTATTTGCAGCCACATGCGCCCTAACCCAAAACGACATCAAAAAAATCATTGCTTTCTCAACCTCAAGTCAACTAGGACTAATAATAGTGACAATCGGCCTAAACCTCCCACAACTAGCCTTCCTACACATCTCTACCCACGCATTCTTCAAGGCTATACTATTCCTATGCTCAGGATCTATCATCCACAACCTAAACGGCGAACAAGACATCCGAAAAATAGGAGGACTGCAAAAAACACTACCAACAACTACTTCATGCCTGACTATCGGCAATCTAGCCCTAATAGGAACACCATTCCTAGCAGGATTCTACTCAAAAGACCGAATCATTGAAAGCCTAAGCACATCCTACCTGAACACCTGAGCTCTTCTGCTAACCCTACTAGCCACAGCATTCACCGCAGTCTACACAACCCGAATAACCCTGCTAGTCCAAACAGGATTCGTTCGCATTCAACCCCTAACCCCTATGAATGAAAACAACCCCGCAATCCTATCCCCAATCACCCGACTTGCGCTAGGAAGCATCACAGCAGGATTCCTCATCACTTCATTTATCCTACCAACAGAGACCCCACCAATAACCATACCGCTATCTATTAAAATCACTGCCATACTGGTCACTGCACTAGGAATCGCCATAGCCCTGGAGATATCAAGCATAGCACACACCCTAATCATGCCCAAACGAAACTTCATATCAAACTTCTCTACCTCACTAGGATACTTCAACCCCCTAATCCACCGTCCCAGCACTATATACCTGCTGGGCGGGGGCCAGAAAATTTCGCTACATCTAGCCGATTCCTCCTGATACAAAATAATTGGGCCAGAAGGACTAGCTAACTTACAAATAATAGCAGCAAAAACTGCCACCACATTCCACACCGGACTCATTAAAGCTTACCTCGGATCATTTGCCCTATCAATCATCATCATCCTAGCATCTTCGTACAGAACCAAACCTAATGACCCACAACCTTCGTAAAAACCACCCCCTACTAAAAATCATCAACAACTCCCTAATTGATTTACCTACCCCTTCAAACATCTCAACATGATGAAACTTCGGATCTCTACTAGGAGTCTGCCTAATCGTACAAATCGTTACAGGACTCCTACTAGCCACACACTACACAGCAGACACCTCCCTAGCCTTCTCCTCCGTAGCCCACATGTGCCGAAACGTCCAATTTGGATGACTAATCCGAAATCTGCATGCTAACGGAGCATCCTTTTTCTTCATCTGCATTTACCTACACATTGGCCGAGGATTCTACTACGGCTCATACCTCAACAAAGAAACCTGAAACGTCGGAGTTGTCCTCCTACTAATACTAATAGCAACTGCCTTCGTAGGGTACGTTCTCCCATGAGGACAGATATCATTCTGAGGAGCTACAGTAATCACCAACCTATTTTCAGCAATCCCCTACATTGGACAAACACTAGTAGAATGAGCCTGAGGAGGATTCTCAGTAGACAACCCAACACTCACCCGATTCTTCGCCTTACACTTCCTCCTCCCATTTGCAATAGCAGGACTCACACTAGTACACCTAACTTTCTTACACGAAACAGGATCAAACAACCCCCTTGGAATCCCATCAGATTGCGACAAAATCCCATTCCACCCTTACTATTCAATCAAAGATATCCTAGGATTCTCACTAATACTAATCCTACTAATCTCCCTAGCCCTATTCTCACCCAATCTACTAGGCGACCCAGAAAACTTCACCCCAGCCAACCCATTAGCCACACCCCCACATATCAAACCTGAATGATATTTCCTATTCGCATACGCCATCCTACGATCTATCCCTAATAAACTAGGAGGAGTACTAGCCCTAGCCGCCTCCGTCCTAGTCCTATTCCTCATGCCCCTACTGCACAAATCAAAATTACGATCAATAACCTTCCGACCACTCTCACAAATCCTATTCTGAACCCTAGTCGCTAACCTGCTAGTCCTAACCTGAGTAGGAAGCCAACCGGTAGAACACCCATTCATCATCATCGGACAACTAGCTTCAGCAAGCTACTTCACAATTATCTTAATCCTATTTCCAATCGTCAGCATCCTAGAGAACAAACTCCTCAAACTCTAACCTAACTCTAATAGTTTATAAAAACATTGGTCTTGTAAGCCAAAGATTGAAGATTACACCCCTTCTTAGAGTTACCCAAAATCAGAAAGAAAGGAATTTAACCTTTATCACCAACTCCCAAAGCTGGCATTTTCAACTAAACTACTCTCTGACCAAAAACCTAAACCGCCCGAATAGCCCCCCGAGATAACCCACGTACAAGTTCTAAAACCACAAATAAAGTCAACAGCAGACTTCACCCTACAATTAAAAACAGCCCCGCCCCCCGCGAATAAAACATAGCCACTCCCCCAAAATCCAGCCGAACAGACAACAGCCCCCCACTATTAACCACATCATCCCCTAAAACTGACTCAAACGGACCAACCACAGCAACTCCCACAACAACAACCAACCCAATTCCTAAAGCATACCCCACAACCCGTCAATCAACCCAAGACTCTGGGTAAGGGTCCGCTGCCAACGACACAGAATAAACAAACACTACCAACATTCCCCCTAAATACACCATCACCAATACCAAAGACACAAACGACACCCCAAGACTTACCAATCACCCACACCCAGCAACAGAAGCCACAACTAAACCTATCACCCCATAATAAGGAGAAGGGTTGGAGGCAACTGCTATCCCCCCTAAAATAAAACATGCCCCTATAAATAAAACGAAATTCATCATAAATTCCTGCTCGGACTCTCTCCAAGATCTACGGCCTGAAAAACCGCCGTTATGAAAATTTAACTACAGGAACCCCCCCCCNNCCCCCCCCCGTACATATTTATTATGTACTTTACTGGCTATGTATTACTTTGCATACCATTATATGCCCCATTATACATTAACTCCATGTAGGATAATCCACATAAGCAGTAATGCCAAACCTAGCTAAACCCAAATACGTAACCCCATCCAACACCACACGGACAACCAACCCTACCAGGCACATTCCAACCCCAAGTACTGCAAACCCAAATGATCCTAGCCAGACGGCAAAGCACGCAAGCGTTACCCAAGATCGTAAGACCACCAAACACGCTCCAAACCCACAATCATGCACGGATATTATCCCATCCCATCAACTTAATTCTCGAAGTCCATGTGAATTAGCCCACCTCCTAAACAACACCCACCTCCAACAGCTTTCAAGTACTCCCAAGCCAGAGAACCTGGTTATCTATTAGTCGTGATCCTCACGAGAACCGAGCTACTCAACGTCAGTGCTGCCCTCAGCTACCAGCTTCAAGCGCATACTTTCCCCCTACACCCTCGCCCAACTTGCTCTTTTGCGCCTCTGGTTCCTATTTCAGGGCCATAACCTGCCAGAACTCTTTCCTTATTGCTCTTCACAGATGCAGATATGGAGGCTGAATACTCCCCTTCTTAACTCGTTATCGCGGCATTACGCCTCTCCTACACTTGTTTTCTTTTTGGGGCGTCTTCAATAAACCCTTCAAAGTGCGTAGCAGGAGATATCTTCCTCTTGACATGTCCATCACATGACATGCGCGCGGCTGGATTGCCCTCGAGAGTCCCTCTGTAATGGTTTGACGGATAAGTCAGTCGCATAATTCAACACTGATGCACTTTAACCCCATTCATGGAGGGTCCCCCAGCTACCTATAGAGTGGCAGATGAGTGTAATGGTCGACGGACATAATCATTTTTTACCCAACTACTAGGAACTATCACCCAAACCCCAAATTTTTACCCTTTCTTTTTTTGTTTGAAATTATTTCGTAAATTTAACAAAAAAACAAACACATTTGACTATAAACCCCAAGAATTTACAACCCACCCATCCACCCAACCTTCCTCCACTTTTCACCCATTCATTACCCAACAAACATAAACAATTTCACCAATCATCAAACCAACCATATGAATGACAAAACCCTAAAACACCACATAACCCAGTACAAACAAACCAAAACCCAGATAAAATCCACCCAAACCCCAACCCCCATACAAACATCACCATAAAAGAAAAACAAAAATGAGCACCTAACAACCTTAACA